TGCAATCGCCTGAATCTCGAGACGTTCCTCGAACCAATCATATACTTTATTGAGATAGGTAACCCAAGGAAAGAGACTCCCCCTCTGAGAACCGTATATGAGAATTTCATCTCGTACGGCTCAAGCGGAAACACACAAATACGGGTTTTAACGGATATGTAATAGATAGAAAGTTCAAAACTTATTAGCTACTTAATTCAATATTCGGATTTGCTCCGAAGATACGAAATAACAAAAATCCGGAATCTATTCTTTGTGATGATAATGCCAAAAATATCAAGTTGGCTCCTCTGTCCTTCTTTTTTTTATGTTAATTGTTACAGGCCTCTTGAATCTTCTATTCCCTATTTCTTTTTTCTTTCTTATTTGTTTTTTTTGTGCGTAATGTGGGTTGACTCTTGTTTTACTATTGTTTAATAGGAATTCTCTTGTTGAGACCCTATGAATCAATTGAAACCTCAGATTCATACTAGAACCACGGTGATTTAATAAAGCCCAAGCTAACGCAAAGGTTCTCTGAGTCAGAACCCTTTGATCATCACTTATTCAATAAATGGATGTAATGACTCAATAAAATCTAGAGAAATAGTTGTCCTTCGATCAAAATAAGTCTGAAGGAATAAAAATCGTTTGATTTAGAAAATACCTATTTGACAAAGTTTTTTTGAGTCCGGTCGCGAGGTCTGACTGAATAGTAGGTATGAATCATAGTTCAAATATTTCTTTTCTTGATCTATTCCATATATTTATATTCTGTGCTCCAGATACTAGAATAAATATCCGACGAGGTAGAATCATCTTGATAGAGATGACAGACCATTCTCTGTATTATCAATAGGATCAATTATAACAAGTCACACACTCATATTCCGGAAATACCGAAACAAAAAATTTCCACGATCGAACTACCAGAATGGGCTAGAAACCCGAGTCTTAAGTAATTTTTTGTTTGATTAAAAACTAGAACTTTCTAGTTCCTATGAAGCTAACTCATTAAAATTCCATCCAGTAAAACGGAAGAATTATAAATTTCTAAAATAATAGATAGGAATATCGCAAATAGAGCCATTGCGACCCCCATAAGTGGGGTAGTTCCCCAGCCCGGAGCTACTTTACCATATTCCGAATTCAATGGTTTCAATAAACCCCCTACATTAGTAGATCTTGGACGAGATCTAGAACTACCCTCAACAGTTTGTGTAGCCATACCAAAAATCCTATTTAATCATTGCTTAAGATCTGTTGACTTTGTATACCATTTCGTTGTAGTTGTAAATAAATAAATAAACGATCTTATCGTAGATCCATTGTGATCTTGAAGTTATCTAGAAATGGAAACCGCAACCCTAGTCGCCATCTTTATATCTGGTTTACTTGTAAGCTTTACTGGGTACGCTTTATATACTGCTTTTGGGCAACCCTCTCAACAATTAAGAGATCCATTCGAAGAACACGGGGACTAGTTGAAGTAATGAGCCTCCTATACCCATATTGGGAGGCTCATTACTTCAATTGATATAATGAAAAATCATTTCATTTTTTTAGTCGGAACCTTGGGCGGTTCTCGAAAAAAGATAGCGAAAAAAATGATTCCTAAAGTCGAGACTAAGAGGAATGTATAAACCAATGCTTCCATAGATTCGATCGCGGTTTACAATTATAGCTTCCACACCTATTTATTTGGGATCATTAGAAAGAAAAAAAATCAAAGAAAAGACGGTGATTCAAGTCAAGATTTCTCTGATATCTATGTCAAATCAAAAAAAGAAAATAGAGAAGAAAGATATCAGAGTAGTATTGTATCAGACTACTTGTCTTCTTGTAGTTGGATCTCCCAGTTTTTGGAATGCTCCAAATTCCACTTGAGCATCCAAATCTGGATCAATACCAGCAAAAACATCTCTGAACAAGGTTCTAGCGCCATGCCAAATGTGTCCGAAAAAGAAGAGTAAAGCAAACGTAGCATGCCCAAAAGTGAACCAACCCCTCGGACTACTACGAAAAACACCATCAGATTTCAAAGTAGCCCGGTCTAATTCAAAAATTTCACCTAATTGGGCACGTCTAGCATATTTTTTCACAGTAGCGGGATCACTATAACTGACTCCATTGAGTTCCCCACCATAGAACTCCACAGTTACACCTACTTGTTCGACACTATACTTCGATTCTGCCCTTCTAAAAGGAACATCGGCTCTCACAATCCCGTCTCCATCTACCAAAACTACCGGGAATGTTTCAAAAAAAGTAGGCATACGACGTACAAAAAGCTCGCGACCTTCTTTATCTCTAAAGATGGGATGTCCTAACCACCCAACAGCTATGCCATCCCCGCTGTCCATTGAGCCTGCTCTGAATAATCCCCCTTTTGCTGGATTATTACCAATGTAATCATAAAAAGCTAATTTTTCGGGAATTTTAGACCAAGCTTCTGATAAACTCAGATTCTCGGATAGTCCGGCGCCAACTCTTCGATATATTTCTTGCTGGAAGTATCCCTGATCCCACTGATAACGAGTGGGACCAAATAATTCGATTGGGGTAGTTGCTGAACCATACCACATAGTTCCAGCAACTACGAAAGCTGCAAAAAAAACAGCAGCGATACTACTGGAAAGTACAGTTTCAATATTGCCCATACGTAATCCTTTGTATAGCCGTTGAGGCGGACGGACACTAAGATGGAATAGGCCCGCTAATATGCCCAATGTACCCGCTGCAATATGATGAGAGGCTATTCCTCCCGGAACAAAAGGATCAAAACCTTCCGCACCCCACGCTGGATTTACAGATTGCACTTTTCCAGTTAGCCCATAAGGATCGGACACCCATATTCCAGGGCCATACAAGCCTGTTACATGAAATGCGCCAAAGCCAAAGCAAGCCAACCCTGAGAGAAATAAATGAATTCCAAAGATCTTGGGCAAATCTAAAGAAGGTTTTCCCGTACGTTCATCAGAGAATATTGCTAGGTCCCAATAGACCCAATGCCAGATAGCTGCCAAGAAGCACAAGCCGGAAAAGAAAATATGTGCCCCCGCCACACCTTCATAACTCCAAATACCCGGATTCGTTATAGTTCCTCCTGAAATACTCCAACCGCCCCATGAATTGGTTATTCCTAAGCGAGTCATGAAAGGTATAACGAACATACCTTGTCTCCACATTGGATCAAGAACGGGGTCAGAGGGATCAAAAACCGCTAATTCGTATAGAGCCATCGAACCGGCCCAACCAGAAACTAGAGCTGTATGCATTATATGGACAGAAATCAATCGACCGGGATCATTCAATACGACAGTATGAACACGATACCAAGGCAAACCCATGGAAATACCCCTTTTTCAAAAAAAAAAATAGAAACTATGTAACTTTATCACATTGGAAAAGACTATACTCTGTACCTAATCTTTTCAGTAGATTCTGTATGAGAAAGGGTTAATATTTATTCTGTTCCTATTGAAAATAAGGGAACATTTATGTTCGTAAGAACAAAGAGAAGCAGATTTATTCTATACCGGATAAGTACCAATACGCAATGGGGATTGAGCCCTTTTTGGGGAACGAATGTATAGATACTTGTTTATCATTCACACGATCGCCCCATTCGTTAAAATGGGTTCTTTATTCATTCTATCTTCTTCTATGAACCTTACAATCTATGTCTAATATGTATAAAATACAAGAAAAAGAAAAACAAAAATTATGAAGACAACAAAACCATTGTTACGTTTCCATATTAAAGTGAAGTATAGTATATAGTACCAGTACCTCAATTTTTGTTTTTTTCTTTCATTTAATGCCCGTTGGTGTTCCAAAAGTACCTTTTCGGATTCCTGGAGAGGAAGATGCAACTTGGGTTGACCTATAGTGCGACTTGTCAGACATATTGGGTCATATGGGATTTACCCGTTCTCTCTCCCGATCGAGATATCCTCTCTTTCGCCTAAGAAATATTGATTGAACCATCAATCATTCGGAGCGCGAAGTGCAATTAGATCAATTTATATTTGGGATCCATATTATCAATTAGAAGAATTTATGGTTGACTTGGACCGATAAAGTATCCAGGCTCCGTTCAGAAAATACCAAATTGGTAATATATGTACGATTACTACTTGTATCATAAACATTCTTATGTTTACTATAGGAATGATCTCAAACTGCCAATCAATGGAATAATGGTATGATGAATACATTGAATAGCTGAGGGAAAGCATGAAACGAATAAAAAAAAAGAAGTGGTACTGAGATCATTTGCCCTATATGTGCAAATAGAATTCCGACAGATCTTTACCCGGAGTAGAACATGAACCTAAAAGAATTGAAAGGGCCCATTCAGGAACAAGAAAATGACATCGTGATTTGAATTTCGATGAAACAATACATCAATGGAGGTTAGTTCACTAAGTTCAGTAATTTTTTTTTTAAGGGAGGCCCCATGTTTTTTGAAAAATGGAAAAAGCGCTTCATTAGAAAAACAAAAATCTGTTACAAAAAAAGAAATAAGACTTGAATCGACACATTGATTCTTTTTGTTTTCACAATTTTTTTTTGAACCGTATGCATCCAAAGGTGCACGTACGGTTCCTAAGGGATAGAATTTTGTCCTAATCAACCGACTTCATCGAGAAAGATTCCTTTTTATAGGCCAAGAAATTGATAGCGAGATATCGAATCACATTGTTGGTCTCATAGTATATCTCGCTATAGAAGATAATACTAGGGATCAGTTTTTGTTTATAAACTCTCCTGGTGGATCGGTAATACCCGGAATAGCCGTTTATGATGCTATGCACTTTGTGATACCCAAGGTATATACAATATGCATAGGATTAGCTGCTTCAATGGCATCTTTCGTTCTGCTTGGGGGAGAAATTCCCCAACGTCTAGCACTCCCTCACGCTTGGCGCCAATGGTTTTTATTTGAAAAAAAAAAGACTATGCCTTCGCCATATCGAATATGAATAATAAGTAATAATAGAATAATAAGTAATAAT